TTACTCTTCGGGTAAGGCTTTGCTTGATCTATTCCATAACATAAAAAAAGTTGGAAATTCATCCAGTCAACATAATCATAATATTAGATTCATAGAAATGATAAAAGGATGCTTTGTTTCTGATGATGTTTTTGAAAAATGGAATCCCTTGATTGATTCATAGTATCTGCTCCGCCATAGTATGAGGGCCCCTTCCGAAACAAGAAGTAAAGAAGGAATCAATTGATTTTTTGGATGACACAGGATTTCTACAGATGAGACATCCTGCAAACCATTTCTATACTAATTTAATTGAACCTTACTCTACTCTATTCTATAAAAATCAAATTTCATCAAGTAAAAAAAGACTCTTAATGTTCCGGTTGAAAGGGGAAAATCTTGGATTTTTGCACATATCCAAATCCTTATTTATTATCTCATCTTAAAATTTTATTTTTTTTTTTACTTGAAATTTTATAAGTTCGTTGAAGAAGTTCTATTTGTTTACTAAGCCATCCCCCTTTTTTGTTTGTCCGCCACTTCTTATGAATCTAAAGAAAGAGGTTCCGATAGACCTGGAAAAGAAAACAGTAATCTTTGACGAACAAGACCAAGAATCATTATTATTTCGACACAAGAAAATTCCTTTTCTTGTGTCGAAAATTAGGAAGACAAGTAATCCCTCCCAGAATCATTCTTTCATTTATCCCTTGCCGCGTATTCTCTTCCTACTTAATGTTATGCCGCCTATTGTCTATTAGAATTCGATTCTATTAGATAGAAAAAACTATTGATGCATTCCATGGCATTTACAATCTGGCAATAAGAAGCGTCACACCGCTCCAATTTGGATTGAAAAAAAAAAAAAGGGGGGGGTCAAGTAGTCTTCTTCGCAATATACATACTATTACTAGGAATGGGATACAAGCAATTCCCGGCATCTCGCAGAAAAGCAGTATAAACAAAGCAAGACAAGGGGCTTTCCATATTTTTTTGGATCATACATAATTGCATTGATCAACAATAATTCGGCCCTTTTTACCAACTTGATGAATCCGTGGATCTAGAAATTCATTTCGGACAATTGAACCTTCTCAAACTGTTTCTTTTTGAGAACCAAAAAGATTTGTGCTAGGATAACAGATGCCAAGAAGAACAACAAACCTTGGACACGTAATGGATCTTGAAGTACTATTTCTGCATCTCCCTGACCAAATCCACCCACATTGGGATTACTCGTTAATGGCTGATCAAGCTTGATGGATTCACCCTCTGAAACAAGAAGTTCTGGTCCTGGAGGTATAATATCAACCACTTGGTGTCCATCCGATGCATCGGCTATGCTTATTTCATATCCCCCTTTTTCTTTACGTACTATTCTGCTTACTATACCTGCTGCTGTAGCATTATAGACTGTATTGTTACTCTTGCTCCCGTCGGGATAAATCTGACCCCTTCCCCTGTTCCCGCCTACGTATATGGGATATTTTAAGAAGTGAACGTCTTTCTTAGTAGAAGGGTCCGGAGAAAGAATGGGAAAGACGATTTCACTATATTTCTGACCAGGAACAGGACCCACTACAAGAATATCTCTTTTAGTGGGGCGATAGCTCTGAAAAGACAGATTGCCCATCTTTTCTTTCAGCTCGGGAGAAATACGATCGGGGGGAGCTAATTCGAATCCCTCGGGTAAAATAAGGACAGCCCCCACATTCAAAGCCCCCTTTTTACCATTAGCAAGAACTTGTTTCAGTTGCATATCATAAGGGATTCTAACAACTGCTTCAAATACAGTATCAGGAAGCACAGCTTGTGGAACCTCAATATCCACGGGCTTATTAGCTAAATGGCAATTGGCACATACAATACGCCCGGTTGCTTCTCGTGGATTTTCATAACCCTGCTGCGCAAAAATAGGATATGCATTTGAAATAGATGTCCGAGTTATTACATATATCATGATCAATACGGAAATGAATCGAGTCATCTCTTTCTTTACCCAGGAAAAGATATTTCTATTTTGCATGGTCCAATAATTGATCCCGGAAATTTCTACAATAAATTAGGTAGGTAGCTAGCATAGTTCCCTATCCATGATTCTGCCATTGTACTGGAATAATTGTACTGAAGTATAGTAGGAATCCCCTGGGCGGGTAGAAGTATAAAGAGTAAGTAAGCTTCAAAACGGTTTGTTTATGTACGAAGTAGCATCACGATTTGATTGATATCAGCAGATCAAATGAGTTCTTCATTCATTCATTGAATGATAAATCACTACAAGTGAAGGAGATACACGATTTAAATAATGGAAGATCCAATATTTCAAAATTGTATCTAGAATGACTGGAAAAGTGGAAACAAGACCAGATATAATTTGATCGTTATGAGCAAATCCAAAATCTTTGTAGACCGAACCAATCATTAGTTCCCAACCCCGGGGTGAGTGGAATCCGATACATAAATCAGTTAATAAAAGAATAGAAAAAGCCTTTATTGTGTCGCTTAAGTTATAGAGGAATTCCTGAACCCAAGAATTCAGAATGACAAGTTCTTCATTACCCAGAATAGAATAACCACTTAGAATAGCAAAACAGATTATATTTGTAGAGAAATCAAAAATGATATGGATATGATCTTCGTTGTGCATTTTGACCAATTGCATCGTCTCTTTGTGGATTCCTATACGAAGCTTTTGTATCTGTGTCTCCGGGTACTCTTTTATCATTTCATCCAACAGGAATAGTTGTTCTAATTCTATGAATCTTTCTAGAACGTTCTTTTCTTGAATATCATTCAAAAAAGTTTCGGATTGTCCGGTATTCCACCAATTAGTAACCCAAGGTTCCAGGCTTTTATTAAATGAGAGAGAGATCCACCAGGGCAAAAAGACTATAGATGCAAGATACGGGAGGGGAGTCAATGCTTTCTTTTTTGACACTTTTCATCTGTGAATTGTTAATGAACCCGCTTCATTCGCCGACTCTATCTGATCCGATATTTCTATGAAGCATGAGTTCTATAACAAGGTATGGAACCTATGGATCTATTCCTTTTTTTTTGAATTGTTTCGTCCTTGGATCTAGAAAGAATATAGAAATAGAAATAGAATAAGGGCCCGTTTCGAATGAAGAAATAATCAAATACTTTTCCCAGATATCTCAGTCGGTCAAATTCGAACCAATTCTATCTTCATTTGTTCTTTCGATGAATGCCCAAAAGAACCGCTTGAAATAATGAATATTATTTTGATTTCGAGACGAAAGAACTCCCCTCAATTATTTTTTCGAAATTTTCACTGGCTACCCACGACCCAGGAATAATTGAGGGGATATTTCTGAAAAATATTAATGATGAAATCCGAAATAGGTGACAAAACGAGAGAGAAATTGGATAGTTATGAGAGATCTAAACGTTTGGTTATCCAGGAGTTAAAGAAAGGATCAAAAAAGAAACATCGATTGACAAAAGAAAGATAATTAACGAGATATGATACATCTGTATCTAATGTATTAATCCAAAGTATTGGCCCTAAAAAGAGAAATTATGTATTCCGAAATGCTCTGATATGTGTGATGAATACATACTTATTAGACTTGTTACTAGTAGAATTGAGTTCTATATGCAGAAAAAGGAGTTTTGGTCGATCAAAATTGCTTCTTATTATGGTTGTTCCGTATACGTCCGCCTGCTTTATTCTATGGGCCACAGAAGGATTACCAACGGAACGGGGGAAATAGAATCTAACATGTTTTGCTCGAATGAACGTTCCGAAGAAGCTTCAGTTATATTTAAAAGGGGGTTCCTGGGTCCCTTCCCTCATGCTGAGAAAGCATTCATTCCCTTCATTTCAAAATACTTCAATTGGCACGCGCAAGAAATAGGCCAATTCAGCAGCTTTTTGTTCAATTTCTCGTGGAGTAAAATTTTCGTCAGTACGGGTCAAGGGAATGGCGCCCTGGCCTCTGATTTCCATATAAAGGACACGTCGAGGATAAAGACCCTCTTTAACTTCCATTCTGATCGATTGAATCTCTCTCATAAGGAATCGAAGGAAGATGCGACGATTTATTCCAGGAAATCCCCAACGAAAAATACACACTATTCCTTCTTTTCTATCGAATCGATCATAACCGCTACCTACATTCCACGAAATTGTGCACCACAAATAGGAACTAATGAACAGACCTGCGATCCCATAGAAAGACATCACGATTCCTTGGGGAAAAAAAATGATTTGCTGAGACGGGAATAAAGATATCAGATTCCTACCAAGATAACTGGAAGTTCCAACCAATAAGAATCCTAGTGAACCTAAAAAAAGGATACAGGCCCAGCAGAAATTACTTGTTTTTCGAGACCCCGTTATAAGTTCTATCCATATACGTTCTGATCGATAGTTCATACTAGATCCAGTTGCATCCTATTGGAATTGAGAGAAGAGAATAAGCCAAATGAATTTGATTTTACTTTTTTTATTTTGCTCCCGAAGTAACTCTCATCAACTAGCACTATTATGACGCGAACTATTAGGAGTAATTCATCGAATTGGTTAGATATAAAATAATAACATCCCCTTCGTATAATACCACCACTATGTATATCTACATAATATAGATACGTTAACTTTCTATTTCAGATATCCGCTCTGATCCATTTTAAAACAGCTATCCCCCCATATACATGCATTTATCCATATATAATGTATCCGCACATGTATAATCACTTTTTTATTTGTGCCCGGAGGGAGCCACATGTCGTATCATATTCCACTAAATGGATATCCCTATTATGATCCAAGTCCAAGTGTTGAAATAAATTGATGAAATTTTGTCCTATCAGGTCTAAACAATCTTGTTTTTTTGAACATGAAGAGATAAAGAAGCCATTGCAATTGCTGGAAACACTAAGCCCACTAAAGGCACAAAAATAGAGGGTAAATTGAAATCTGTCATAGAATGGGTGCCTCGATTTAATATTTGTACCTGTTATAAAGATATCTTATCTTATGATAAGTATATCTATTATAAGTATTATTAAGTATATAATAAGTGCAAGGAATGTAGAGCTAAATAAGTGTATCTATTCACCTTTCTACAAGAAATAGATGGATGATAATCCGCTTTATTATTCTTGTTCTACCGCCCTTATCTTCTAATAAAGAGTTTCTTACGAGTTTCCTAAGGATTTGTTAGAATCCGATCCAACAGGAATTCATAGTCAAAAGTGTAGGTCCTCGGGAGATATAAAAATATGCAACACTTCCCTTATAGATTTGAATTATTCTATATATATTAATATGATATATATTAATATGAAAGAAGGGAACATGAAATTCTTTTGATTTTTTTTCCCAATTCCATTCCGCGGAAGGAAGAATTCACTCTTTTCCTCCTGATAGGGGGTTCCTGATTACTAATCATGAATAGGGGTAGGATAAAAAATCTGCATCAAAAAAAGTAATTATCCGAAACTTCCTATAGAACTTATGTTACCAAAGAAAACTCCACTCTTCTTATTTTGACTTTGATTCCGATGAACTAAAGTTCGCTACAAATAACTGAGCCTAGCGCTCTACTTGAATTTTGATTCAAGGGAAAGAAACCGTGTAGCAGAAATAATTCACTCAGAACACCTTTTAAAGGATTACGTGGTACGATTGGATCAAATAAGCCCTTATGGAATAAATACTCAGCTGCTTGTGAACCGTCAGGTACTGTCTTATTCAATGTTTGTTCAATTACTCTTTTCCCCGCAAATGCAATGTAGGCATTGGGTTCAGCAATAATAATATCTCCCAACATACCAAAACTGGCCGTTACTCCGCCGGTTGTAGGAGATGTAAGGATTGATACATAGAATAACTTTTTATTGAATTGATAATCATATAAAGCGGAAGATATTTTAGCCATTTGCATCAAACTCAAACTTCCTTCTTGCATGCGTGCTCCTCCAGAAGCACACACCATAATAACAGGTAGAGATCTATTAGCAGCATATTCGATCAACCGGGTGATTTTCTCGCCTACTACGGATCCCATACTACCCCCCATGAACTGAAAATCCATAACCCCAATGGCTATGGGAATCCCATTTAGTTGACCTATGCCTGTTTGAACAGCCTCAGTTAAACCTGTCTTTCTTTGATACGAATTGATACGATCTCTATAAGGTTCCTCTTCCGAGTGAAATTCAATGGGGTCAATAGAGACCATGTCTTCGTCCATAGGATCCCAAGTGCCCGAATCAACCGAAAGTTCGATTCTATCTGAACTACCCATTTTCAAATGATATCCACATTGTTCACAAATATTCATTTTTGACCTAAAAAATTTCTTATAATTTAATCCATAACAATTTTCGCATTGAACCCATAAATGTCTGTATTTTTTATTTCCATCGAAATCATTAGATCTTCCTCTTATATTGAAATCACTGCCATTACCGCCAGTTCTTATACTAGAACTCCCCCTGTCACTATCACTTACACTTTCACCACTACAAATGTAACTATAAATATAACTGTAAATGGGATTGTCGCTACCACTCGAAATGTACTTATCAATACTGATTTCAGAACGAAGATAACTATCAATGCAACTATTAATGTGATTATTCCAACTATACGTAGTATCATACATATAATGATCATAGTAGCGATTGTCACTCTTAGACCCGCTATTCGGATAACTAGAAAAAGCAGTTTCTAGTTCACTCAGAAAAGAACTATCATTGTCAATCTCAAAAACCCGATTTTCAATATCAAAATATACGGAATAACTGTTACCATTACTATCCCTAACTAAAAAAGTGTCATCAGAGATGAAACTCCAAATGTCCCTGACACCGAAAAAACGATCAACATTACTGCAACTATTACTTTCGCGCCAACCATGATTATGATTGTTTTTATTCGTATCATTTAGAATGGGATCTTCACTTCCACTGGTATTTCCAACAGGACGACCAAGACTGTCCATTGATTTACCTAGCCCACACCTGTGTTTTAACTCCTCGTTAGACAACATTGAATTGAACCACCATTTTCCCATAGATCCTTCCTGCCCCCTATTTGAAAATACAATAAATGAATAGTCATTCGACGAAAAATCATTTTACTATTTCATTTCCTATCGGAATACGCATATAGATCCAATCACTAGGATTATTAACTAATAACGAGTAACTATTGAACGAAAGAGATGATTTTGTGGGAATCGGGAGTATCAATTCACTATATATGATGGAACCTTTTCTTCAATTATTATAAATAGAAGATAGGTTTCTCCTATGTTGTGTACAAACTCTCATCGAAAAGATAAATATTTGTTCCCTCCTGGGAAGGATTCATTTTCGTATAATCTCGTATAATAATAAGTTTCTAATGCAACACGGAATGAAAAGGACAATATACAGGATGAGTAGAAGAAGTTGTGACCCTTGGCTCGATCTATGGTCCGAAACAACGGGATAGAAAAGGATCCACCAATCCTAAGGATCCATAGGATTAATTATGGATCCAAC